CAAAAAATACTCCCTATAGTCCCTAAAACTTGTTGTTTCGCCGATTTCTGGTTCCGCGCGTGCGTTCCTTAATCTTATTTTAGTATCTAGTCAAATTTTGCCATTTGAGTAGAAAAAAACTCTTTATTTTTGATACATTCTATCAATTTCAATTGGTCAATAACGACAGAGTTACATCACACCCCTTCTCATTTTTCAAATTTTTATTGAAAAATAAATAAAGGGGGTAAAGTGAATTCTTCTCAATATACATACTAGTATTAGGACTATGATACAAGTAATTCCTGACATCTAGAATAGCAAATCTAAAGAGAGGCAAAAGGCTTTTCATAATTTTTTTGTTCTTTTTTACGAATTTGATAAAGCTAAATAGACAGATCTAAAAATTCATTTCGGATAATTGAACCTTCTCAAACTGTTTCTTTTTAAGAACCAAAAAGATTTGTGCCAAAACAACCGATCCTAAGAAGAACAAAAGACCTTGGACACGTAATGGATCTTGAAGTACTATTTCCGCATCCCCCTGACCAAATCCACCCACATTAGGATTACTCGTTAATGGTTGATCGAGTTTAATGGATTCGCCCTCGGAAACAAGAAGTTCTAGGCCTCGAGGGATAATATCAATCACTTCGCGTCCGTTCGATGCATCCACGATGGTTATTTCGTATCCCCCTTTTTCTTTTCGTAAAATTTTGCTTATTATCCCTCCTGCCGTAGCATTATAAACTGTATTGTTACTTTTGCTACCATCAGGATAAATCTGACCCCTTCCCCTGTTTCCACCTACGTATATAGGATATTTTAAGAAGTGAACATCTTTATTAGTAGCAGGGTCTGGAGCAAGAATAGGAAAGGTTATTTCACTATATTTTTGACCAGGAACCGGACCTATCACAAGAATATTTTTTTTATTGGGGCGATAATTCTGAAAAGACAGATTTCCTATCTTTTCTTTCATCTCGGGTGAAATACGATCGGGGGGGGCTAATTCAAACCCCTCCGGTAAAATAAGAACAGCTCCCACATTCAAAGCTCCTTTTTTACCATTAGCTAGAACTTGTTTTAGTTGCATATCATAAGGAATTTTCACAACTGCTTCAAATACAGTATCAGGAAGTACCGTTTGTGGAACCTCAATATCCACGGGCTTATTAGCTAAATGGCAGTTGGCACATACAATACGCCCAGTTGCCTCTCGTGGATTTTCATAATTCTGCTGGGCAAAAATCGGATATGCACCTGAAATGGATGCCCAAGTTATTATATATATCATGAGTGAGACAGATATGGAGCGAGTAATCTCTTCCCTTATCCAAGAAAAGGTATTTCTAGTTTGCATGGTCCAATCATTTATCCCGAAAATTTCTACAATAAAGTTAGCTAGGTCGATAATATACTTCCCGAGCCACAATTCTGCTATTTACATTTACTGAAAAAAAATCAAATTTTTTTGTTGAAATATACAAGGAATCCCTCGTGGGTAAAAAGAGTAAAGTAAATACGACTTTGATTTGGTTATGATGTATAAGAAAGATGAAAATTGGATCGGTGAATCTTTTTTTAGTCGTTTATTGCATGATAAATCACTACAAGTGACGGAGATACACGATTTAAATAACGAAAAATCCAATATTTAAAAATTGTATCAAGAATGACTGGAAAGGTAGAAACTAGACCAGATAAAATTTGCTCATAATGAGCAAACCCAAAATCTTTGTAAATATAACCAATCATTAGTTCCCAACCGTGAGGCGAATGGAATCCGATACATAAATCCGTTAATAAAAGAATCGAAAAAGCTTTAATTGTATCACTTAAATTATATAGGAATTCTTGAACCCAAGAATTCAGAATAAAAAGCTTTTCCTTACCCCAAAAGGAATAACCACTTAGAATAACGAAAGATATTAGATTTGTCGAGAAGTGCAAGATTGTATGGATACGATACTCATTGTGTATCTTGATAAATTGGATCGTTTCTTTGTGGATTCCTAGACGAAATTGTTGTAAATCGGTTTCGGGGTATTCCTTTATCATTTCATCGAGCTGGAATAGTTCCTCTAATTGTATGAATTTTTCTAGAACACTTTTTTCTTGAATATCATTCAAAAAAGTTTCGCACTGTCTAGTATTCCACCAATTAGTAATCCAAGTTTTCAAACTTTTATTACAGCAGAGAGAGATCAACCAGGGCAAAAAGACTATAGATGTAAAATAAAAAAAAGGAATGAATGCTTTCTTTTTTGCCATTTTGAATCTGTGAATTGTTAATGAACCCGCCTCATTTGTTGATTCTATTAGATCTAATATTTCTATCGAGCATGAGTTTCTATTCTAATTCGAATAGAATATAGTGAGCCTATGAATCCATTTTCTCTTTTGCTGTTGATTCAATACTGAGTCTTTGCTTTGAATCTAGAAAGAATACAGAAATAGACTCAGAATACACTTCCAACTTGAATCAAGAAAAAATTGGGTTTCCAGGATGTTATTCCCCCTTTTTTCGATCAATATTAATTTCGAGACGAAGAAACTCCTTTTCTTGTCTATCAAATATATCAAAAAAACGAGCATAAAAGAATAGATGAATATTCAATTGAAAAAAAAAATTCTTTCGTTTTTTCTTCTTACTGCCAAAGCATTTAGTCTTTTCAAATTAATTCATTTCAAAATACTTCAATTGGTACACGCAAGAAGTAAGCCAATTCAGCAGCTTTTTGCTCAATTTCTCGTGTAGTAAAATTCTCATCAGTACGAATTAAAGGAATAGCCCCTTGACCTCGAATTTCCATATAAAGGACACGCCGAGCAGAAACACCCTCTTTAACTTCTATTCTGATGGACTGAATATCTTTCATAAAGAATCGTAAAAAGATGCGACGAGTTTTTCCAGGAAATCCCCAACGAAAAATACGCACTATTCCTTCTTTTCGGTCGAAAAGATCATAACCACTACCCACATTCCACAAAATAGTGCACCACAAATAGCAACTAATAAAGAGACCTGCGATCCCATAGAAAGACATCACAATCCCTTGTGGAAAAAAAATGATTTGCTGGGACGGAAATAGCGATATAACATTTCTACCAAGATAACTGGAAGTTCCAACCAATAAGAATCCTAATGAACCTAAAAATAGGATAAAGGCCCAGCAGAAATTACTTGTTTTTCGAGACCCCGTTATAAATTCTATCCATATAGATTCTGATCGCCAACTCATATATATTAGATCCAGTTATACAATTTTTTGGAATTGAGAAAATATGACTTTCCTTTTTTTTTTTCAAAGTAACTCTCATCAACTATTTTGTTGTGAACCGAGTAATTCATAGAATTTTTTATATCTAAAATAATAACATCTCCTTCCTTTATATGATCCCCTATAGTTATATACATACAAATAAATAGATTGACTGGAATTTCAGACATCGGCCCGACGATGATCCTTTTTTCAAAAGAGCGCAAATTTTTTTACGTTTACACATGCATAAGAGCTTTTTTATTTATGTTTGTAGGAATCTATGTGTTATACAATATTCTACCAAATGGGTCTTATCGAATCGAAGTTTTTAAAATAAAAAAAGGAGTGATACGATTAGGTCTCAGCCGATCTAAAAAATCTTATTTTTTTGAATATGAAGAAATAAAGAAGCCATTGCAATTGCCGGAAAGACTAGGCCTACTAAAGGCACAAAAATAGAGGGTAAGTTATTGAAAGTTGTCATAAAATGGGTACCTCAATTTAATATTTGTACCTGTTATTGTTATATTCTGAATTCTAAAGATATCTTAGAATATCTTGTATTTTTATTATTTCTATTATATATATTATATAATTATACTAAGTATCTTTAAGTAAATATATATCTAATACTAATATACAACCTAATAGAAATATATAGAATAGAACCTAATAGAAATAGAATCAAAAAAAAGGTACAAGAAACGCCAAACTAAATAAATGGACTTATTCATCTTTCAAAATCAAATAGATGTATCATAATCCCCTTGTTAGATTTATTATTCTTTTTGTCTTATATCTTCTAATAGTCATTAATAAAGAAAAATTTTTATTCCATTACAAATTTCTACAAAATTGATTAGAATCTGATCCAACAACAGGGAATTTTTGGGAAATGCAAAAAGATGGAAGACTCTCTATAGATCTGTCTCTATCTCTATTTGAATTATCTATACATATGCAAGCAAGGGAGGAAAATGAACTTTTTTTTATTTGTCTAGTCTAATTTGAACTTCCAAAAATCCTTTTTTTTTAATCTTGTTGATAGAGGTTTACTGAGTAGTAAACAAGAATATCGATAAAAAAAGGATTTGAAAGAAAAATTTATTTTTCAGGGTTTTCGTTTAATTCTGATAAACTAACCATTCTATTTGATTTAATTTTTGTTCAAAGGAAAAAAAGCATGGAGCTGAAATAACTCGCTCAGAACACTTTTTAAAAGATTACGTGGTACAATTGCATCCAATAAGCCCTTACGTAATAAAGATTCAGCCGCTTGTGAACCTTCAGGCACGGCTTTTTTCAATGTTTGTTCAATTACTCTTTTACCCGCAAATGCAATATAGGCATAGGGTTCGGCAATAATGATATCCCCCAACATACCAAAACTAGCTGTCACTCCACCGGTAGTAGGAGATGTAAGAATTGATATATAGAATAACTTTTTACTTGATTGATAATCACATAAAACTGAAGAAATTTTAGCCATTTGCATCAAACTTAAACTTCCTTCTTGCATTCGTGCTCCTCCGGAAGAACACACTAAAATAAGAGGTAAACATTGATTGGTAGCATACTCGACTAAACGAGTTATTTTTTCGCCTACGACGGATCCCATACTACCCCCCATAAACCGAAAATCCATAACCCCAAGGGCTACTGGAATACCGTTTAGTTGACCTGTACCAGTTTGAACAGCGTCAGTCAATCCTGTAGTTTTTTGAGCAGAGTCAATACGATTTTTATAAGGTTCCT